TTTAAGAAATTCTTTCTTTATTAGGATTAAATTAGAATTAGAAGAAACGAAAAAGAATAAAAGACAAAAAAATCACGAAAAAAGGACATTCGCTTGCATATCTTTCGTGTTGAAAGGTGACTAAGTTCATTTAGTTAGTTCTACCTTTCTTGTCTTGCGTTTCTTTTATATATTAACTTCGATATTTAACTCTATATTCTAGATAGTTAGTTCTATACTAAGAATTTCAAATTGAATTAATAATAAAATTCATAAGAATTCAAATTCTTAATTATAATTAGTATAAAACCTTTTATTTATAACTAAATAATATACAGGTACAAATAATAAATTGAGGTACCCATTTTATTTTTATGACAACTTTCAGCTTTCCTTCTATTTTTGTGCCTTTAGTAGGCCTAGTATTTCCGGCAATTGCAATGGCTTCTTTATCTCTTCATGTTCAAAAAAATAAGGTTATTTAGATGCGGTGGCGCCCAATTTCTTGTATTTTTTTTTTCAAAACTATGATTTGTATCATAACACAGATCTTTATTTAATTGAATTCGGTATAACGTATAACATGTGATTTTTGCCGCATATAAAGGAAAGAACTTTAACGCCTGCATAAACATGATATATAAGTAAATGAATCCTAGCGGTTTTCAAATCGACCAGGACGCCGAATGGCTAAACGAGAAAGCCCGCGGATTTTTATTTATAGTGTACTCATATCATATATATTTATATTATTATATATTTATATTAAGGGATTAAGGGGTATCTTCTGATTTTAGCTCTAACCAATTTCAATTTGATGACTTACTCCGCTTACTCCTAAAGGTTCTAGTGCTAGTTGATGAGAGTTACTTGGGAAACAAAAAAAGTAAAGTCAAATTAAATTAAGTTGAGGTATGCTCTAAATTCCAATAAAATGGAATCGGATCAAGTATGAGTTGGCGATCAGAACATATATGGATAGAACTTATAACGGGGTCTCGCAAACTAAGTAATTTCTGCTGGGCCTTTATCCTTTTTTTAAGTTCATTAGGATTCCTATTGGTTGGAACTTCGAGTTATCTTGGGAGAAATTGGATATCTTTTTTTCCGCAAGGGATCGTGATGTCTTTCTACGGAATCTCGGGTCTTTTTATTAGTTCCTATTTGTGGTGTACAATTTCCTGGAATGTAGGCGGTGGTTATGATCGATTCGATAGAGGGGAGGGCATAGTGTGTATTTTTCGTTGGGGATTTCCTGGAAAAAATCGTCGCATATTCCTCCGATTCCTTTTAAAAGATATTCAGTCTATTCGAATCGAAGTTAAAGAGGGTATTTTTGCTCGTCGTGTTCTTTATATGGGCATCCGCGGACAGGGGGCCATTCCCTTAACTATTACTGATGATAATTTGGTTCCACGAGATATTGAACAAAAGGCTGCCGAATTGGCCTATTTCTTGCGTGTACCACTTGAAGTATTTTGAGAAATAGGTGGAGAGGTCTTTCTCATCAGGAGGGAAAAATGAAAAGAAGATTCTTTTTTCGATACCATAACAAAATTTAGGTGTGAAATTTTATCACATCACACATCAAAAGGATCATTCGAGCCAAAGCGGGTGGAACAACCCTAAAACGAAACTCTTTTTGTGTTTTTTTATACGTATGCAAATTCACGAAATTTACTTCAAACAAGTAACAAATATCAATAATTGATATATCAAACCATTTCGGTATAAAGAAATTGATCTTTTTTTGTTAAGTTTAATATTAATAATTGTTGGAATTGATACTTTAGATTCAGATAAGATCCAGATAAATCCTATCTTGTAAATTCTTTTTTTTTTTTTCAATTGATGTTTCTTTTCTTTTTATCCTTTATTTTGTGTTCCTTAAATAAACAATTCAAAAAGAATAATTCACTATAATTAGCCAATTTCGGTTCTGTTTTGTCACGTTGATTATCGTAATGTAATCTCTTTTCCTCAATTATTCTATTCCTGACTGTGAGCAATCTGTGAATTTGTTTTGAAATATTGGATATTTTTATAGAACAGGAGTTCTTTCGTCTCAAAAATTAACTAATATTCATTACTTAAAGGGGTTCTGTCGATCATTCATCCAAAGGAGATAATGTTGACCGATTGAGATATTGTGAAACAATATTTGTTTAATATTTATTCATTCGAAGTGGCTTCTTAGTTGATTTCTCTATTCTTTCTAGATCCAATAACTAGATTCAATAACAATAAAGAAAATCCATTTATGGGTTTCATATCTTGTATAGAACTCATGCGTGAAAGAAATATTCGATTGCATAGAGTCAACAAATGAGGCGGGTTGATTAACAATTCACCGATGAAAAAATGACAAAAAAGAACGCCTTCATTCCCTCGTTAAATCTTCTATTTATAGCATTTTTGCCCTGGTGGCTTTCTCTCTCATTTAATAAAAGCCTGGAATCGTGGGTTACTAAGTGGTGGAATGCTGGGCAACCCGAATTTTTTTTTAATGATATTCAAGAAAGGGGAATTCTAGAAAAATTCATAAAATTAGAAGAACTCCTCGTCTTGGACGAAATGATCGAAGAATACTCGGGGACGCATCTACAAAAACTTCGTATAGGAATCAAAAAAGAAATGATTCAATTAATCAAGATACACAATGAGGATCGAATCCATACGATTTTGCACTTCTCGACAAATATAATCTGTTTTTTTATTCTAAGCGGTTATTCGATTTTGGGTAATGAAAAACTTGTTATTCTTAACTCTTGGGCTCAGAAATTCCTATATAACGTAAGCGACACAGCCAAAGCTTTTTCTATTCTTTTATTCACGGATTTATGTATCGGATTCCACTCACCCCACGGTTGGGAACTAATGATTGGTTCCGTCTACAAATATTTTGGACTTCTTCATAATGATGAAATTATATCTGGGCTGGTTTCAACTTTTCCAGTCATTCTGGATACAATTTTTAAATATTGGATTTTTCGTTATTTAAATCGCGTATCTCCTTCACTTGTAGTTATTTATCATTCAATGAATGACTGAGAGAGGATCTACTGATATTAATCTAATCTAATTAGAGCGTTTGTTACTTTGTAGTTCTACCTAAATAAAGCATTAAACATATGCGAATAAAATATTCTAACTTATTCCCCAATAACTAGCAGAATCGTGGATAGGAAACTATACTAGCGACTTACCCCATTTATTGTAGCAAATTTAGGATCAAGATTGGACCATGGAAACTAGAAAGACTTTTTATTGGATAAAGGAACGGATTACTCGATCTATTTCCGTATCGCTCATGATATATATCATAACTCGGACAGCCGTTTCAAATGCATATCCTATTTTTGCACAACAGGGTTATGAAAATCCACGAGAAGCGACTGGGCGTATTGTCTGTGCCAATTGCCATTTAGCAAGTAAGCCCGTCGATATTGAGGTTCCACAGGCGGTACTTCCCGATACTGTATTTGAAGCAGTTGTTCGAATTCCTTATGATATGCAACTGAAACAAGTTCTTGCTAATGGTAAAAAGGGGGGGTTGAATGTGGGGGCTGTTCTTATTTTACCGGAAGGGTTTGAATTAGCTCCTTCCGATCGTATTTCTCCAGAGATTAAAGAAAAGATAGGCAATTTATATTTTCAGAGCTATCGCCCCAATAAAAAAAATATTCTTGTGATAGGACCCGTATCCGGTCAGAAATATAGTGAAATCACCTTTCCTATTCTTTCGCCCGACCCTGCTACTAAGAAAGATATTCACTTCTTAAAATATCCTATATACGTGGGCGGGAACAGGGGAAGGGGTCAGATTTATCCTGACGGGAGTAAGAGTAACAATACAATTTATAATGCTACAGCAACAGGTATAGTAAGCAAAATCATACGAAAAGAAAAGGGGGGGTATGAAATAACCATAACAGATACGGGTGGACGTCAAGTGGTTGATATTATCCCCCCAGGACCAGAACTTCTTGTTTCAGAGGGCGAATCCATCAAATTGGATCAACCATTAACGAGTAATCCGAATGTGGGCGGATTTGGTCAAGGGGATGCAGAAATAGTACTTCAAGACCCATTGCGTGTCCAAGGCCTTTTGTTCTTCTTTGCATCTGTTATTTTAGCACAAATCTTTTTGGTTCTTAAAAAGAAACAGTTCGAGAAGGTTCAATTGGCTGAAATGAATTTCTAGACTCGCGGATTTATCTACCTTGTCTGTTTATACTTTTTCTACTAGAACTAGATGAGATGGAGATGTTGGGAATTTAGTGTACCACATTGCTAGTCATAATATGTAGATTTTGAAAAAGACTGTTGTGTGGGCCTTTCCCCCGCTTGATTGACTTTTTTTATGTAAATTGGATGATGTGGTTATTTTACTATTACCATCTTTCGATGTCATAAAATGTATCAATAGTTTTGTTTTCGATTCAAAATCGAATCCAATTAGATTAGATATTAGACAGAAGTAATCGGTTATATAGAATGGATAAATATAAATGCGGGAATAATGTGAGGAGAGAGTATTCGTCTTCCGAGTAGTCTTCGACGCAAGAAAGGGACTTTTCGAAACCCTTTCTTGTGTCGAAAGAGTAATCATTCTTGATCCTGTTCTTCACTGATTCTTATTATTACGAGATAATATAAAAGAGGTAGTGGGCAAATAAAAAAATAAGAGGGGGAATTTTTTTTAATTAAATAGGACTTATTAAAATTATAAAAATTTTCAATTAGTCTAATTATTAGAACTATTAGTATTATAAATTATTAGTATTAATTATTAGTATTATAAATAGTATAAATATAAAATAAAAAGTATTTACACAATATCGAATCTAAGAAAATATATATTCTATCCTCCGAGGAATTGACCTCCAAGGAATTGAGTGAGTCCTTCTTTCTTCTAACTTTAAAATGAAAGCACCGATAGATACTGTCAAGGGGCGGGTGTTTTGAATCAATTAATGAAGTTCATTTTTTAAAAACATTATCAACTGAAGTTTTTGAAA